CTGAGAAAATTGACTCAAAAAAAATTTCATTAAGAGCTCCGTTGTAAAATTAAGACCTAACCATTAAACAAGAAGCGATGGGAACGATGAAACCCATGAATGTAGAAGATTTTATTGAAACCAAATCCTAACGATTCATTGGTCGGGATGGCGGAAGGAACCGAGAAATAATTCATCTATTCTGATCTGAGAAGTAATGAATTAACCTTACAACTAAAATAGATATTTAGAGTAAATATTCGCCCGCGAAAACATTCTTTTTTGGATTGCTACATTTTGGATTTGGGGCAATCCGATACGATACAATGAAAAAATAAATAGAAATATATGTTTAATAGGTTTAATTATATATCCAAAATACCCAAACAGGGTATACAAAACACTAATAGGATTTAGATTCAATGTCAAAGAATACCGCGATTTCATCTATTATTCATTAAATATATATATATATCAATATATCAATTCAAATTCAAAATTTTGAATCCTTTTTTTTTTTCGCGAGGAGCTGGATGAGACGAAACTCTCACGTCCGGTTCTGTAGTAGAGGTGGAATTCAGAAAGAACCATCAACTATAACCCCAAAAGAACCAGATTCCGTAAACAACATAGAGGACGAATGAAGGGAATGTCTTATCGAGGTAATCGTATTAGTTTCGGTAAATATGCTCTTCAAGCGCTTGAACCCGCTTGGATCACATCTAGACAAATAGAAGCAGGGCGGCGGGCAATGACACGAAATGCACGTCGTGGTGGAAAAATATGGGTACGTATATTTCCCGACAAACCAGTTACAGTAAGACCCACAGAAACGCGTATGGGTTCGGGTAAAGGCTCTCCTGAATATTGGGTAGCTGTTGTTAAACCAGGTCGAATACTTTATGAAATGGGTGGGGTCGCAGAAAATATAGCCAGAAAGGCAATTTCAATAGCAGCGTCCAAAATGCCTATCAAAACTCAATTTATTATGTTGGGATAAGAATTTAGAATCAAAGAAAATAAATCCTGGGAATGAAAAATGTAAGGTTTATTTTTTTTTTTGACAAAAAATATTTCTTTCTTTTTCTTCGCCCTTTGCATTGAAAGAACAAATAAAAAAATGATTCAACCCCAGACACATTTGAATGTAGCAGATAACAGTGGGGCTCGAGAATTGATGTGTATTCGAATCATAGGAGCTAGTAATCGTCGATATGCTTATATCGGTGACGTTATTGTTGCTGTGATTAAGGAAGCAGTACCAAATATGCCCCTAGAAAGATCGGAAGTGGTCAGAGCTGTAATTGTACGTACCTGCAAAGAACTTAAACGTGACAACGGTATGCTAATACGATATGATGACAATGCTGCAGTTGTCATTGATCAAGAAGGAAATCCTAAAGGAACTCGCGTTTTTGGTGCGATCGCCTGGGAATTGAGGCATTTAAATTTTACTAAAATAGTTTCATTAGCGCCCGAGGTATTATAATAGTCTTAAAATATAAGATGAGACTATGATATAGTTATAGTAGAGTATTGGAAAAAAATAGATTCAAATAAATTTAGTAGATTGTGTTTCACGCATATACCTTTAATTTAATAATCTCATTTTTTTTCATAACCAAAAAAAAAAGTAAAAAAACATGTTGATTATATCAAAATTTGGGGGCAACAAGAATTTTAGTCCATCATGAGTAGGGACACTATTGCTGACATACTAACCTCTATACGCAACGCGAGTAGGGATAGAAAAAGAGTAGTTCGAATAGCATCTACTAATATCACCGAAAACATTGTTAAAATCCTTTTACGAGAAGGTTTTATCGAAAATGTGAGGAAACATCGAGAAAGCTATAAATTTTTTTTGGTTTCAACCCTGCGACATACAAGAAATAGAAAAAGGCCCTATAGAAACCTTTTAAATTTAAAACGGATAAGCCGGCCCGGTCTACGAATCTATTCTAACTATCAAAGAATTCCTAGAATTTTAGGCGGAATGGGGGTTGTAATTCTTTCTACTTCTCAAGGTATAATGACAGATCGGGCGGCTCGACTAAAAAGAATAGGCGGAGAAATTTTGTGTTATATATGGTAATCCTTCTTACATCCGCATTGGATCCGAAACTTTCTATTTGTTGTGCAAAAAAAAACTAAAAAAAATGCGGAGTGTATAATTTGATTCCTCCTACATTAGTTAATAATTTAAGGGGGTTTTACCTGGAATGAAAGAAAAAATAGATTCATGAGGGTTTAATTACTGAAGCGCTTCCGCTTCCCAACGGTATGTTCCGGGTTCGTTTAGATAATGAGGATCTTGGTCTAGGTTATATTTCAGGAAAGATCCGGCGTAGTTTTATACGGATACTGCCGGGAGATAGAGTCAAAATTAAAGTAAGTCATTATGATTCAACCGGAGGGCGTATCATTTATCGACTCCCCAACAAGGATTCGGTGGTTTTTCAACTTTAACATGAGTTTCCGTGGGAATACGATTCGAAATTCAAAATTTCAAGAAACTTCT